AGTGAATCATTTGATCAATGAATATTCGGTTTTTTCTTAAACTTCGAATTGATTCACACCATTTCTACTAAAAAAAAAAAAAATAGAAATCGAGATTCAGGTCGTCATTTTTGAGATCGTTTTGTGTTACCTATATTTATACAAAATAGGTTTTTATCCTTCATCCTTTTTTATTTGAAGTTTGGATCGAAGGATTCCTTTATCAACACAAGGTAGTGAACTCCATTTGTTAGAACAGCTTCCATTGAGTCTCTGCACCTATCCCTTTTTTCTCGCTTTCTAAACTCTGGTTTGTTCGCGTAAACCAGGATTTGGCTCAGGATTGCCCATTGTTAATTCCAGGGTTTCTCTGAATTTGAAAGTTATCACTTAGTAGGTTTCCATACCAAGGCTCAATCCAATTAAGTCCGTAGCGTCTACCGATTCCGCCATATCCCCCTTTTTGCTTTGAGATTAGGATCTCATTATTATGTCTTTCCACTTTTTATTATGCCGAAACTTTGGAATTCATTACATATAGATACTTTTTTTATTTCTTTGGTATCTTCTTTCATTTTTTTTAGCCCAATCCATTTTGATTTAGTCTAATCAACAAAGATTCTATCATTTTTGTATTTGCAATTCAATATGGTTATATATTACATAACATATATATGTTATTACTTTTCTCATCTTTGTCTTAAATTTTTAAAAATAGTCGAACGGTCGACTCTCTTTTTTTTTTACTTCCATGAAAAGAAATTTATTATTTTTTTTGAAACTTAGAATTCTACAATGTGCAGCGGAAAAAGATTATAAGTCTACTTCGTAGATTTTATATTCTAATAATTCTAAAAAATTATATTAGAAATGAATATTCGAATATTAATTCGAATAATTCTATATTATTAGAAATAAAAAAATAAAAATAAAAGTATAAAATAATAATAATAGCGTGAGGTTAGAACAAAAAAACAATAATTTCAAATCAGATATCATTTAACTAAAAAAAAAAAAAGATTTCTGATCTAATTAAGAGTTTCTTTTTTATAAACTAATGAAATCAAAATTATAAAGTCGATATATTGCTATATTCTATTAATTATAATTAAGGTTATGTTTTATTTATTTAATGATAGTCACTATTTATTTGAGCTATATTTTGTTCTAGAATATATAGAATATTATTAATTAATTCTAAATAGATAAGGAAAAAAATGAATAGAATAGTTAATTGATACGATATAGTAGTTTAGTGAATTTGTATGCGCGTGCTATTTTATTTGAGCCCGCTTAGCTCAGAGGTTAGAGCATCGCATTTGTAATGCGATGGTCATCGGTTCGATTCCGATAGCCGGCTTTTCCATATTTTTTCGTTTTTTACATGATTTTTAATATACTTTCAAAATAAAAGAAGATTGAAAAGACTTATTTCACCTTTTCCCAGAGTTACCACTCCATTTATATTATGTCATATAAACTTCCATATAGGAATATATATTGGGTAAAAGGATTAGACCTTTGCAAAATAAATCAAGAAAATAAAGGAAAATTTTTATGATTTATTTTATTTATATATATTGTATATACAATACAAAAAATCTGTATATTGAGAAGAATATATCTTCTTACTCTTTGTATTCCAATAGTTTATTGGAGTGGATTTCACGTCATTTATCATTATCATTTAGTTCAGTTTTAATTGTGTTTAGTTTTGTACAATTTCAATAAAAAAAAGGAGTCTTTATGTCACGTTACCGAGGGCCTCGTTTTAAAAAAATACGCCGTCTGGGGGCTTTACCGGGACTAACTAGTAAAAGGCCTAGGGCAGGAAGCGATCTTAGAAACCAATCGCGCTCCGGAAAAAAATCTCAATATCGTATTCGTTTAGAAGAAAAACAAAAATTGCGTTTTCATTATGGTCTTACAGAACGCCAATTACTTAAATATGTTCGTATCGCCGGAAAAGCCAAGGGGTCAACAGGTCAAGTTTTACTACAATTACTTGAAATGCGTTTGGATAACATCCTTTTTCGATTGGGTATGGCTTTGACTATTCCTCAAGCACGCCAATTAGTTAACCACGGACATATTTTAGTTAATGGTCATATAGTTGATATACCAAGTTATCGCTGCAAACCCCGAGATATTATTACAGTGAAGGATGAACAAAACTCTAGAACTTTGGTTCAAAATCTTCTTGATTCATCTGCCCCCGAGGAATTGCCAAACCATCTGACTCTTCACACATTCCAATATGAAGGGTTAGTCAATCAAATAATAGATAGGAAATGCGTCGGTTTGAAAATAAATGAATTGCTTGTCGTAGAATATTACTCTCGACAGACTTAATAAACCTAACTTAAGTAAAAAAAAAAAAACTAAAAACAAGAGTTCGGACAACTCCCCTTCGCCCTCCTTTTTGATTAAAAATAAAAAGGCACAAGGTAAGGGATTTTGTCGGGGAATCTTTTTCCTATTCATGTATCATAGATTGGTAGGGAGATTTGGATCCCTTGTTTGCTCTTCCCAGCATATTCCATATCAACGAAATTAGGAAATAGAGAATCTATTTAAAAATCAAAACAAGGTAGATTTTATATCTATTCTTTTTTATTTGATTTGATACATTGTGGTCAATCACGTAAGATTGGTGAATTAGTTGAAAGTACGGAAAGAGAGGGATTCGAACCCTCGGTAAACAAAAGCCTACATAACAGTTCCAATGTTACGCCTTCAACCACTCGGCCATCTCTCCGACACCAGGATTATGACTGAGTACCTGGGTTAATAGCGAGTTATTCATCGTTTTTTAGATTATGGTTAATAGATACCTTTTTTGACCGGAAAAAATTGTAAGTAGATAGAAGATTTTTTTATTTTAATGAGTCCGCTTTTATGTTAGTTCGTACTATACAATTCCTTTGTTTGTGAGAAAATTTTCTCACAAAAGAAAAGGTAAAGGAAATTAAAAGAGTTATAGAATGGATTATTACCTATGCCAAGATCGCGTATAAATGGAAATTTTATTGATAAAACCTTTACAATTGTAGCCGATATCTTATTACGAGTCATTCCGACAACTTCCGGAGAAAAGGAGGCATTTACTTATTACAGAGATGGTGCGATTTGATTATCATTATTTTTTTTTCTCGCCGATTTGGAATAGAAAGAAAAACGAGTATTGAAAAAAAATCTACGCTTTTGAAGGTGAAGTTTATAATATAAAAAAAGCAATCCCTTCTGTCATGTATCCACGATTAATGCAGCCTTAGATGCTTCAATTGTGAATTCTAGTATTGAGCAAAAGGTTTTTACCTATGGTTCCCGTATTACAGATCAATCCTACTACACTAATACAATATACGAATAGGAGGCATAGGGGAAGAAGCACTACGCCGAGAAATCAACAACACGAAAACTTTCTTCAAAATGATTCCTTTTCTTTCTTCTTCTTCTTTGGGATTGGGACTAATTAAAATGGTTGGAACAATAAACATCCATCTCGTTCGTACTTTGGATACCCGTATAACCATTGAAGACTGTTGAAGTGGCTAATTCCTGGAAATTTAGGGGCGTTGAGAACAAAGAAATTTTTAGAGTTTACTTTTTTATTTTTATCTAGCATGAACCCACTTGGTAGTAAGAAAAGATCTTTTGCAAGAAGGTTGGCTAGGGATTTCTTGTAAAAACATTAGCCCCGCTTAGTTCATAATGACATCAAATTTTTCCATATATTATTTTCATTATGCACCTAAAGGAGGAGCCGTATGAGATGAAAATCTCACATACGGTTCTGAAACGGAGAATTCGTTAAAGCGAATGACGACCGTAACGGATGTCGGCTCAATCTGAAGGAAATTATGCGGAAGCATTACAGAATTATTATGAAGCTATGCGCCTAGAAATTGACCCCTATGATCGAAGTTATATACTCTATAATATAGGCCTTATCCACACAAGTAATGGGGAACATACCAAAGCTTTAGAATATTATTTTCGGGCATTAGAACGAAACCCCTTTTTACCACAAGCTTTTAATAATATGGCTGTGATCTGTCATTACGTGCGACTATCTCCACTATAGAAAAAAAGAACGAACAGCTAGTCAATTAAATACTAGAAACAAAAAAAAGGGCTTTCTACATAAGCATCGTACAAAACGATTCTTTATCAGCTGTAGCAAATAAATAAACTTCATAGATCAAATATGAAGTGAAGACTGGATATGCCTAAATACTTTCTTTCTATGGATAATAAAAGATTTAATTGATAGAGGAAGCACCGTAAAGATCAATTGGAAAGGTTTTGGACCGATACAACAAGAGCTGTTTATTTATATCATAATATGAGATAAATCTTCGGAATCTACTTATGTAATAGAGTAGATCCCCTAAGGTATTGAGCAGCGGTGTAGCATCAGATCCTAAAGACAGTAAGTCTTTTTCTTTTTTATGAAGTATGAAAAAAGTCTTTTTCAAAGATTCTATATAAATTTTTATATGAAAGCGGGATAGTTACCTTTCAGAAAATTATAATATCTAAAAACAGTGGACATGCCCTTTTTTCTGAAGGTAGGAGAAAAGATAAAACTTTTTATATTAATTAATATATTAATTAAATCAAAATTAAAGTTTGAAACTCATGTAATTACTCTCTTTTGTTTAATACAAGAAAAACCGAATATCTATAAGAAATCTCATTCAATCAGACATTAATAGATATAAAGTTAAAGTAGGTTAGTTAAAGTTAAAAAACTGGTATACCAAAACAAAAGAGTTGGTTGTCGAGCCGTATGAGGTAGGAAACTCTCAAGTACGGTTCTCAGGGAGGGAATTGACCCGCCTATTCCGACCGTGGAGAGCAGGCCATTCAACAAGGAGATTCTGAAATGGCGGAGGCTTGGTTCGCCCAAGCCGCTGAGTATTGGAAACAGGCTATAACGCTTACTCCCGGTAATTATATTGAAGCACAGAATTGGTTGACCATCACGAGGCGCTTCGAATAAGAACTTTCCATTT